GGGATTTCCAAAAATATTAATTGAAAGCCGACCCCGAGGAATCGAAGAATTACAGATGAATTTACAAAAAGAATTTAATTTTGTAAATAGAAAACTTAACATTGCTATCACACGAATTGAAAAGCCTTATGGAAACCCTAATATTCTTGCAGAATTTATAGCCGGCCAATTAAAAAATCGAGTTTCTTTTCGCAAAGCAATGAAAAAGGCTATAGAATTAACTGAACAAGCAGATACAAAAGGAATTCAAGTGCAAATTGCAGGACGTATTGACGGAAAAGAAATTGCGCGTGTTGAATGGATCAGAGAGGGTAGGGTTCCACTACAAACCATTCGAGCTAAAATTGATTATTGTTCCTATACAGTTCGAACGATCTATGGGGTATTAGGCATCAAAATTTGGATATTTATAGACGGGGAATAATAAACCTTTATTTGCCTTTCCATTCTATCCAGCGATGGAACAAAAAATGATAAATTCGTTTCTTCTTTTTCTTTTCTGTTCAATAAAAAAAAATGAAAAATTATAATTCTATAGGGTTGAATAAAAATTCAATTAATCTTTTGATAAAATTGCTATGCTTAGTGTGTGACTCGTTGGTTTTTTGAGGGTTAGTATAAAAAACCAGCCCCATAGTATAAACAAATAACTATAGAAGTAATAACCAACTCATCACTTCGTATTATCTGGATCCAAAGAACCAGTCAAGATATGATATATTGTTCATATTGTTGTAGCAACTGAAATCTTTTTTTATTAAAAAAATCTGCTTCTAAGTTGTCAATCGAAATAAAAAAAAAGGGTATGGATAAATGGAAGGATGAGAGAAAGAAAGAAAAAGAATATTGATGATATATAATTCCAATATGTAAGGTCTATGAGTCATCTCATAAAAAAGCTGTGTAATAAAGCATCAATACGGATTCATCATTAAATGGATCTACTCATCGAACAAAAAATAAAGAGCTTCGAGCCAATAAAGACTAAGAATATTGACTCAAGAACTAATAGCTCCATTGTAGAATTGAGACCTAACCATAAAGTAAGAAGCGATGGGAACGATGGAACCTGTGAATTCAAAAGATTCTAGTGAAAATGAATTCGAATGATTCATTGATCGGGATGGCGGAACCGACCAGAGACCTATTTATCTATTCGGAAAAGTTATGAACTAATGATAGAACTGAAATATAAATTGAAAGAGTAAATATTCGCCCGCGAAAACTTTATTTTATTGATTTTCTTGGATTGCTAAATTTGGGTCAATCCAATACGATAAAGAGTAAAACAAAAGAAAGATTCGTTTTAACATTCTAAAAACCATATATATAAATATAAGAAAAAAATAGTTATTTAATATATTTAGTTATCTATACAAACAAGATATACAAATTAATAATAGATTTGATCTAGATTAAATGAAATCCATGATTCAGTATATTATTTATTAAATACATGTATATCTTAATTCAAATTATATTATATCTGAATTCAAAATCTTTAATTTGAATTCATTTTATTCGCGAGGAGCTGGATGAGAAGAAACTCTCACGTCCGGTTCTGTAGTAGAGATGGAATTCAAAACAAACCATCAACTATAACCCCAAAAGAACCAGATTCCGTAAACAACATAGAGGAAGAATGAAGGGAATATCTTATCGAGGTAATCATATTTGTTTTGGTAAATACGCTCTTCAGGCACTTGAACCCGCTTGGATCACATCTAGACAAATAGAAGCAGGTCGACGAGCAATGACACGAAATGCACGTCGTGGTGGAAAAATATGGGTCCGCATATTTCCAGATAAACCAGTTACAGTAAGACCCGCAGAAACACGTATGGGTTCAGGTAAAGGCTCTCCCGAATATTGGGTAGCTGTTGTTAAACCAGGTCGAATCCTTTATGAAATGGGTGGAGTAACAGAAAATATAGCTAGAAGGGCTATTTCAATAGCAGCGTCCAAAATGCCTATACGAGCTCAATTCATCATTTCGGGATAAAAAAGAAATAGGCCTTGGGTAAAAAAAAAATAGCGGGTGCAGGTTTCTTTTTTTGGACAAACAATATTTCTTTTTTTCTTCGACCTTTGTATTGTAAAAAACAGATAAAAAAAATGATATGATTCAACCTCAAACCCATTTGAATGTAGCAGATAACAGCGGGGCTCGAGAATTGATGTGTATTCGAATCATAGGAGCTAGCAATCGTCGATATGCTCATATTGGTGACGTTATTGTTGCTGTGATCAAAGACGCAGTCCCAAACATGCCTCTAGAAAGATCAGAAGTGGTCAGAGCTGTAATTGTCCGTACTTGTAAAGAACTTAAACGTGACAACGGTATGATAATACGATATGATGACAATGCTGCAGTTGTGATTGATCAAGAAGGAAATCCAAAAGGAACTCGAGTTTTTGGTGCGATTGCCCGAGAATTGAGACAGTTCAATTTTACTAAAATAGTTTCATTAGCTCCCGAGGTATTATAAAATGAGACCAC